GTGTCCGAAGAAGAAGAGCAAAGCAAACGAAGCATGCCCAAAGGTAAACCAACCCCTTGGACTGCTACGAAAAACACCATCGGATTTCAAAGTAGCACGGTCTAATTCAAAAATTTCACCCAACTGAGCGCGTCTAGCATATTTTTTCACAGTAGCAGGATCGCTATAACTGACTCCGTTCAGTTCGCCGCCATAGAACTCAACAGTTACACCTACTTGCTCGACACTATATTTTGATTCTGCCCTTCTAAAAGGAACATCGGCTCTAACAATTCCGTCTCCGTCGACCAAAACAACCGGAAATGTTTCAAAAAACGTCGGCATACGACGTACAAAAAGTTCACGCCCCTCTTTATCTCTAAAGATAGGATGTCCTAACCACCCAACAGCTATTCCATCCCCGTTGTCCATTGAGCCCGCTCTGAATAACCCACCTTTGGCCGGATTATTGCCGATGTAATCATAAAAAGCGAGTTTCTCAGGAATTTTAGACCAAGCTTCGGATAAACTTTGATTTTCAGCTAAGCCAGAACCAATTCTTCGATATATTTCTTGTTGGAAGTATCCTTGATCCCATTGATAGCGCGTGGGACCAAACAATTCAATCGGGGTAGTTGCTGAACCATACCACATAGTTCCCGCAACTACGAAAGCTGCAAAAAAGACAGCAGCAATACTACTGGAAAGCACGGTTTCAATATTTCCCATACGTAATCCTTTGTATAGACGTTGGGGTGGACGAACACTAAGATGGAATAAACCTGCCAATATGCCTAAGGTCCCTGCTGCAATATGATGAGAAGCGATTCCTCCAGGAACAAAGGGATCAAAACCCTCCACACCCCACGCTGGATTTACGGCTTGTACCCGTCCGGTTAGTCCATAAGGATCGGACACCCATATTCCAGGACCATACAATCCTGTTACATGAAATGCACCAAAACCAAAGCAAGCTACCCCTGAGAGAAATAAATGAATTCCAAAGATCTTAGGCAAATCCAAAGAGGGTTTTCCTGTACGCTCATCAGTAAATATTGCTAGATCCCAATAAACCCAATGCCAGATAGCTGCCAAAAAACACAAGCCTGAAAACACAATATGTGCCCCGGCCACACCTTCATAACTCCAAATACCCGGATTCGTTACAGTCCCCCCTGTGATACTCCAACCGCCCCACGAATCCATTATTCCTAAACGAGTCATGAAGGGTATAACGAACATACCTTGTCTCCACATTGGATCAAGAACAGGGTCAGAGGGATCAAAAACGGCTAATTCGTATAGAGCCATCGAACCGGCCCAACCAGCAACCAAAGCTGTATGCATTATATGGACAGCAATCAAACGACCCGGATCATTCAATACGACGGTATGAACACGATACCAAGGCAAACCCATGGAAATACCCCTTTATCAACAAAAAATAGACACAATGTAACTTTATTGCATTGGAGAAAACTATGCTATGGACCCCCTTTTTTAGGGGATTCCCTGGGGGAAAGGGTTAATATTGGTTTAATTCTTTTCGTAATAATTACTTTTAGTAATAATGAAATTATTTTGTTCGGAGGAACAAAAAGAAGCAGATCTATTCTACACCCGATAAGTACCAATATGCAATGGTAAGGGGGTTGATACCATTTTATATGAGTGAATGTCTATATATTTGTTCATCATCCAAAGGGGTTATTTGTAAAAATTTTCCTTTATTTATTATTTATTTTCTTTTTTTATGAACTTAGTCAATCTATGGATAAAATAGGATATAAAATTAATAGTATTAGGCCACTAAACCCACGGTTACGCTTTCACATCAAAGTGAGATATAGTACTTAATTTTTCTTTTATTTAATGCCTATTGGTGTTCCAAGAGTACCTTTTCGAATTCCGGGAGAGGAAGATTCATATTGGGTTGACATATAGTGCGACTTGTCAGATATATTGGGCATATGGTATTTCCCCGTTCTCTTTCCCGATCGAGATACCCCCCCTTTCACCCAAGAAAGATTGATTCAATTATCAAAAATTTGGAGCGTGAAGTGAAATTAGATACATTTTTAGGGAGGGTTCACGGATTAATATTATCAATTAGAATAATTTATGGTTGGCTTGGTTAGACAAATCAAATGAAGTATCCAGGCTCCGTTTAGGAAGAAAAACGATTGGTAATAAATATATTTATGATTACGACTTACTATTCTAGTTATTTCTATTTATTTATATCTAGATTTAAAATATAGATTTAAAAATCGATATAAGATATAAATAGAAAGTATCTCAAACTGTTAATCAATCAAGTAATATGTTGAATGCGTTGAATATTTGTTTGAAACCATGAAAAAAAAAGAGAAGTCGTAGCAAAGCAAAAGGTCATGGTATTGGGGAATTTGTCCTATATGTGCAAATACAAATCGGGCAGATCTTTACTCGGAGTAGAGCATAAACCTAAAAAAATGAAAGAAGTCCAATCTGGAACAAGAAAATTACATCGCGATTTAGATTGTATCTCGATGAAACAATACATCAATGAGAAGTTAGTCAGATAAGTTTAGTCATTTTTTTTTAGATAAACAAAACAGGCCAAAACCCATCTTTCTTGAAAAACGAAAGAAAAGTACCTTTTTATAAGTTTAAAATTTCTAAGTTTTAAAAACCTGTTAGGAAAAAAAGATAGAATCTACACATTGATTCCTTGTTTTCATGATTTTTGTTGAACCGTATGCATCAAAAGGTGCATGTACGGTTTCTAAGGGATACTTTTTTATCCCAATCAACCGACTTTATCGAGAACGATTACTTTTTTTAGGCCAAATCGTTGATAGCGCGATCTCGAATCAACTTATTGCTCTTATGGTATATCTCAGCATAGAGGATGATACCAAGGATCTTTATTTATTTATAAATAGTCCTGGCGGATACCTAGGACCCGGAGTAGCTATTTATGATACTATGCAATTTGTGCGACCAGATGTACAGACAATATGTATGGGATTCGGCGCTTCCGTAGCATCCTTAATTCTTGTCGGAGGGGAAATTACCAAACGTCTAGCATTCCCTCACGCTTGGCGCCAATGAGTTTTTTATTTGATTTGAATGATTTGAAAGAAAAAAGAAAACTATGCCTTCGCACTATATGAAATATGAATATTAAGTAATAATAGCATGGCACTTCGAATTCGATATGATATGAGAATTTTTTTACCCTTAGATTATGTATCGAAAGAGTAGTATGAGGTAAAGGGTATTTTCGATTTTAAACAATCTATCGGGAGACCTGTTTCAGCGTCACAAACCTTTTTGTTTTCACACCAGGGGACTCTTAATCTTAACAATATTTATTGTTATGAAAGAATATGAAAATAAATCTTGTTTTTTTATTGAAAAAAAAAAAAAGAAACTTTGGGATTGCTAAATAACAGATGAAATAAATATATAAAGCAACGGAACCATCATAGTATTTTTATAGTATTTTTGAACTACTACAAAAGCAAGGATGGTTGTTGGATCATTTAACAACCTAAGTCTGATCTACCCTATAATTTATTTATTTTCTATTTCTTCAATATAAGTAATAATATAAGTAAGATAATAAGGTAAGGTAAAAAAAGCGAATTCCATTATAGAGCCGTATGCAATCCGCAAAAGATGCTTGTACGGTTGTTCAATTATATCTTTTTTTTATTATTTTTTATCTCTTCACCTTTCACTTTGATGATGCAAGATAAAAGAAACATTTTTTTTAATATATTATATGATCAGGGTAATGATCCACCAGCCTGCGAGTGGTTTTTATGTTGCACAGACGGGAGAATTTATCCTGGACGCGGAGGAAATGCTCCAGCTGCGCGAAACCATCACAAGGGTTTATGCACAAAGAACAGGCAAACCCCTTTGGGTTGTATCCGAAGACCTGGAAAGAGATGTTTATATGTCAGCAACAGAAGCCCAAGCTCATGGAATTGTTGATCTTGTAGCGACTGAATAAAAAAGAATAAAGAACAAAGCAAGGATTTAATACGAATTCGGGGTTGGGAATTTTATCTTCTTAACCGGATTTAATATTCTTTTTTTTGTCGCAAAAAAAAGAATTCCTAAGTATCCGGTTAAGATCGATCTAAACCAGCCCATTATATATACGATCCAACATGCCAACTATTAAACAACTTATTAGAAACACAAGACAGCCAATCAGAAATGTCACGAAATCCCCCGCTCTTGGAGGATGTCCTCAGCGACGAGGAACATGTACTAGGGTGTATGTGCGACTCGTTCAGATCATGGACTAGGACCAAAGAAAGAAAACAATGGATCCAGTATCACTGATCCATACCAGTGAGTAGGATAGAATAGAATGGACAAACTCCATTTAATATTAAAATTAAAAAAAAGGATCTATCCTTCGATTGGGGTATCAAATGTATGGTTCCATTGGTGAAAACCCAATCACCTCAATTTAAAATTTTAGATGAGAAAAATTCCCCATTGATAGCAATATGGTATTCATAAAGCAGGGGAAATCCGTCAAAATTTAGGCCTTATTCGTGCACGAACGGACTAACAGGGTCAGCTACTCGGCTAATCTTCAGAATTAAATACCGTTACTGTATAAGTGGATCTCGTTGTGAAAGACCTAGTACTAGATAATTATGGGTAGAGCCAAAGAGTGTGAACTGTACAAGTTAACAATAACATTGATTAAATGAAGGAAAGGCTCCGGTGTATAGAGAGGACCTCGCTGTTTAAGAAGCGACTATAGAAACGATGAAACCCACTATAATCCATTTATATTTATTACTTTTTTATTTACTATGTGTTTTTGATACCCAGTATCAATACAATTTTTATTTTGAGGTGAAATGCCTAGAAAAAAATCGTGGTTGGGAAGGTTAGAGTAGCAAAAGCCATTGGAATTTTTATTTTATACATTGGAAGAATCCGTTTTGTTATTAATAGACTAGGACACGGGAAGGGAATAACTGAAAGAAAGGAAATCCATTAGTTATTCATCAAAGTTTCATTTATTCAATGACCAGAATTAAACGAGGATATATAGCTCGAAGACGTAGAACAAAAATCCGTTTATTTGCATCAACTTTTCGAGGGGCTCATTCAAGACTTACTCGCACTATTACTCAACAGAAAATAAGAGCTTTGGTTTCGGCTCATCGGGATAGAGGTAGACAAAAGAGAGATTTTCGGCGTTTGTGGATCACTCGTATAAATGCAGTAATTCGAGATACTAAGGTATACTTTAGTTATAATAGATTCATACACAATCTGTACAAGAAACAGTTGCTTCTTAATCGTAAAATACTTGCACAAATAGCTATATTAAATAAGAGTTGTCTTTATATGATTTCCAACGAGATTATAAAATAAAGAGAATGCAAGGAATCCAATCCATTGGAATGGTTTAAATCGAGTTCCCTGGAGAATGAATTCTGGGAAGGTAGAGTAGAAATTAATATGATAAAATATGAAAAAGTCGTCAATCAAAATGAAAATGAAGAAACACGTTCAATAAAAAATATTTCTTCTGCTTCCCCAATTTTTTTTCGAACGACACGACAAGACAATAAAATCTGGATTTCCTATTTTTCGAAAAAAAAAGCGTCAATCCACATTTGAGTTTGGATTGGAATTTTTTTTTGATTCAATTCAAGAGTCAGCCTATTTTTTTCTGGTTCTAAGACCAGTAGTTCTAGCGGTTGACTCGCTTCTTTCAAACTGTTTCTCATTATTAAGAAAAGGTAACGGAGATAAAATACGAGCTTGTTTTATAGCAATAGTAATTAATCGTTGTTGTTTTAAGGTCAATCTATTCACCCGTCTAGATAATATTTTTCCTTGTTCGCTAATAAATCGACTAATTAAACTCATGTTTCTATAATCAATTCGATCCCCCGATTGGATCGGAGGCAAACGCCTACGAAAAGATCGCTTGGATTTAAGAAAGATTCGCTTGGATTTATCCATGGTTTGTTTATTCCTTAAAGACCCTAATCCTATTTCTTAATTCTACATCACGGTTGATCCGATCGAAATAGGATTTGGTTTGTTTATATTTATAAATCAATATATATTCTATATTGTTATATATTAGATATATCTAATATGTCATTTTGAATCTTCCTTGGACCGGAAGACTGACACACGAGCGGCAGGTTCGATTTATTTCTTTATCTCCCCGTGAATCGTATGTTTGTAACAATAGGGACAGAATTTTCTCAATTCCAATCGACTAGGCGTATTATGTCGATTCTTTTCAGTAATATATCTTGAAATGCCCAGCGATTCCTTATTAACACGATTTTGAACACAACTGGTACATTCCAAAAGCACCGTTACTCGGACATCTTTACCCTTGGCCATGAGCCTCCTTTGGTTTTTGATTCATTCAATTCTTTAATTTTCCGATCTGAAGCGAGGAAGAAGAAAGGAACGAAAAAAAAGAAACAGGGAACGCGAAATCGAATTCTGAAAGAAAGATTTCGTTGCAATAAATCAATTCAATATAAATCAATATAGTAATAATAACAATATATTAAATAATATAAATATATTAAATAATATAAATATGGATTTAGAATTTCAAATTGCTGTACAGCATTTAGTTTTCATTTAAATATCTTGTATGATATTGTTGCCCCAACCATCGCATTTAACTCCATTTTTTATTAATTTCATTTTGAGCCTAGCCTGAGTTACTAGTTTCACCAAGGGTAGAATCCCTTTTTTGTTTTTCTAACCTATATTCTAAAAAAAAAGAAGGGAAGGGATTAGTTACAGATATTTGATTGTATCTCTAACCCTCTTCCCCCCCTCCCATATCAATAACTAGAATGAAAAAAAGGGGAATATCAACGCATCCGGAAAAAAGCGATTGATCTCTATCAATAAACCTGCTAAAGACCCGAACCATAGAGTACTTACTACCGGTGCCACGGAGAGATATGTTTTTAGATCTCGCATTTTAAATTCTCCTCCTTCTTTATTATTTCTAATACATAATGGTAATACATATATAACCAGATGTGTATATGTACTTAATCACTGACCGCTTGGATTTGTACGTGTAATCCCTAATTCAAGTTGAAATGTACAACTTAAAATATACAAAATATAGATTATTTTGCTTAATCTAAAAATCAAAAAAAAAGAATAATTTTTTTTTAAGGAGTATCCTATTTATTTATTAGAAATCTATTCTAAAAGAAGTCTTTTACTATTTTCATTTTAGTATAATTTTTCATTTTAGTATAATTATATAATATTATTTTATGTTATATGAGACAAAAAAAAGAAATGACAAGATATTTGTGTGTATCAATAAGGAAATAAAGATATGGAAAAAAAAATGGTGATTCTCTACAATGACATTGGAGACCAATTGAAAGGGATGTAGCGCAGCTTGGTAGCGCGTTTGTTTTGGGTACAAAATGTCACGGGTTCAAATCCTGTCATCCCTACCTATTACTTATCTTCTGAACAGTAACGGGG